GCTACAAAGAACTTCAAGACATTATAGCTATCCTTGGGTTGGACGAATTATCTGAAGAAGATCGCTTAACCGTAGCAAGAGCACGAAAAATTGAGCGTTTCCTATCACAACCTTTTTTCGTAGCAGAAGTATTTACGGGTTCCCCAGGGAAATATGTTGGTCTAGCTGAAACAATTAGAGGGTTTAAATTGATTCTTTCTGGAGAATTGGATGGTCTTCCTGAACAGGCCTTTTATTTGGTAGGTAACATTGATGAAGCTACTGCGAAAGCTGTGAACTTATAAATGGAGAGCAAATTCAAGAAATGACCTTAAATCTTTGTGTATTGACTCCGAATCGAATTGTTTGGGATTCAGAAGTCAAAGAAATAATTTTATCGACTAATAGTGGACAAATTGGCATATTACCCAATCATGCACCTATTGCCACATCTGTAGATATAGGTATTTTGAGAATACGACTTAATAACCAATGGTTAACGATGGCTCTCATGGGAGGTTTTGCAAGAATAGGGAATAATGAAATCACTATTTTAGTAAATGATGCGGAGAAGGGTAGTGACATTGATCCACAAGAAGCTCAACAAACTCTTGAAATGGCGGAAGCTAACTTGAGTAAAGCTGAAGGCAAGAGACAAACAATTGAGGGAAATCTAGCTCTCAGACGCGCTAGGACACGAGTAGAGGCTATCAATATGATGTCGTAACTAATTGGTGTGTCCAAATAAGCAAAATAAGTGTATAAACGGAAGTTCTGTTTATATACCTATTTTGCTTCTGTTGATTAAAATGAAAATTAAGAATCCAATCAAGTCAAGTAGAATCGACTTTTCATGCAACTAAAGAATTTGAAATTGAAAAATTCAATAGAGCAATAGAATAGGATCAAAAATAAATAAATAAAAGCGAATGAGTAGAAAAACTCATTATATTTTTATAAGCTGCTATCTTATCTAATAAGATCTACCTACTATTGGATTTGAACCAATGACTCCTGCCGTATGAAAGCAATACTCTAACCACTGAGTTAAGTAGGTCATTTATCATCACAAAGAAAAAAAAAAAGAGGATCTATCACATTGATAGATTATAAATTGCTTATTACTTATACGCAATACCAATCAAAGAGATATGATCTTATACCATGTGATATTCATCTTGACAAGAAATTATCTATATGATAAAATGTGTATCACAAACATAAGGGCTATAGCTCAGTTAGGTAGAGCACCTCGTTTACACGCGCGCCAATGTTTTTCAGAGGAGTCTATAGAGGAATTGATGTCTTACTCTATGCTTTTTAGGAATAAAAGAAGAGAACAACAGCCTGACAAAAGGTTTGGTCCTATTCAGGCGCCTATCTAATATAGAAATAGAACCAATCATTGATTTGAGATATTGATAAGGTGAATACTTATTCAATGCTAAGCCTAATGAGTATAAGGACCTCAAAAAGTCTCTTTTCGTTCTATCTTATGAACTTTAAGGTGTATAAAGTTTCATATTTGATTCAAGCATAGTGATAGAGACTTTATTTAACTTAAGTTTATATAGGCAAAAAGCACACCTACGTCAGGATAACCCTTCTTTGAAACACTTTGGTAGTGCCCCTGTATTGGAACATAATGAATCAGAGCACGTGGAGCCATCTTTATTTTTTATATTAAGAAAAAATATAAAATATGGTAGACTAATGATATTTATGTCGGTTAATGAAGGAGCCCAATGCAAAAAAAGGCATGTTGGGTCTTTGAAAGAGTTCAAATCATATTGATAATAATCAGTTGGGGCTCTTTTACCGAGAAGGTCTACGGTTCGAGTCCGTATAGCCCTAATATAAAGAGGAACCTTAGAAAAAAAAATCGAAGTAAAAAGAATCTTCTTGAAACAAGACATATACCACAAGAACCAAACGAAACTAAAGGATTCGATGAAAATAAAGGGGTTTTTTCTAAAGAGTTATGGCTAACTTGACAATTAATTCCAATTCGGATTGACTAATTCGATATATTTTCTACATTAATGGGAGTACGTTTATGTTTTTGCTTTACGAATATGATATTTTCTGGGCGTTTCTGATAATATCAAGTTGTATTCCTATTTTTGCATTTTTAATTTCCGGAGTTTTAGCCCCGATTAGCAAAGGACCAGAAAAACTTTCTAGTTATGAATCGGGAATAGAACCAATGGGGGATGCTTGGTTACAATTTAGAATCTGTTATTATATGTTTGGTTTAGTTTTTGTTGTTTTTGATGTTGAAACGGTTTTTCTTTATCCATGGGCTATGAGTTTCGATGTATTGGGGGTATCCATTTTTATAGAAGCTTTAATTTTCGTACTAATACTAATTATTGGTTCAATTTATGCATGGCGAAAAGGAGCTTTGGAATGGTCTTAGCTGTTGAATATTCATCCAACAATAAAAAAAATGGAGATAATTATGAATCCCATTATTGAGTTTCCTTTATTTGATCGAACAACCCAAAATTCAGTCATTTTA